CAATAAAATTAGGTAGGTTCTTAGTCTAGTATAGTTCCCTATCTATGATTCTGCTATGTACTAAAAGAATTTTATTGTAATGGAATAGAATATAGGAGGAATCGAATCCCTTGTATGAGTAAAAAGAATAAGTACAGTTTTGAATGTTTTGCTTATGTACAAAGTAACAACCAACCATTCTAATTGGATCAGTGAATCATTTTTCAGTCATTCATTGAATGATAAATCACTACAAGTGAGGGAGATACACGATTTAAATAACGGAAAATCAAATATTTTAAAATTGTATCTAGAATGACCGGAAAGGTAGAAACAAGACCGGATATAATTTGATCATTATGAGCAAATCCAAAATCTTTGTAGACAGATCCAATCATTAGTTCCCAACCGTGGGGCGAATGGAATCCTATACATAAATCAGTTACTAAAAGAATGGAAAAGGCTTTGATTGTGTCGCTTAAGTTATATAGAAATTCTTGAACCCAATAGTTAAGAATAACAAGTTTTTCATTACCTAGCATAGAATAACCACTTAGAATAACGAAACAGATCATATTTGTCGAGAAGTGCAAAATCGTATGGATACAATCTTCATTGTGCATCTTGATCAATTGGATTGTTTCGTTGTAGATTCCGATACGAAGCTTTTCTAGATGTGTTCCCGGGTATTCCTTTATCATTTCGTCCAAGAGTAAGAGTTCCTCTAATTCTATGAATTTTTTTAGAATACTCTTTTCTTGAATATCATTCAAAAAAATTTCGGATTGCCTAGTATCCCACCAATTAGTAACCCAAGATTCCAGACTTTTAGTAAATGAGAGAGAGATCCACCAGGGCAAAAATACTATAGATGCAAGATATAGAAGGGGAATGAATGCTTTCTTTTTTGCCATTTTTTCGTCTTTGAATTTTTAATGAACTCACCCCATTCGTTGACGCTATACGATACTAACTAATATTCCTATCAAGGATCAGTTCTATTACAAGTTATCGAGCCCACGAATCTATTCCCCGCTTTTTTTGTGTATGATTCAGCGGTTAGTACTTGAATTTATAAATAATACAGAAATGGAATAAAAAAGAATCCACTTCGAATAAAGAGATTGTTTCCAAATCTATCACTTGCTAAAATTCGAAGAGAGTGACCCCTTTCAATAAAGAAATGCATGAAAGAGCCCCTTCAAGTAACAAATATTATTCAGATTTTGAAACGAAAGAACTCTCTTTCTATCAAAATATCCAATTTTTTTGAAAAAAAAAAAGACGCATAGTCCGGGAATAATTGAGAGAATTTTCTGAAGAATATTGTGATTCTGATAAAAAAAATGACTACCAAAACAAGACAAAAAAGCTATCGTTATAAGCATCCCAATCGTTTGGTAATTAAGAAGTACAAAAAGGGATAAAAAGAAAAATTGATTGACAAAAAAAAAAAAAAGAGAATCTACAAGATATAATCTCTCTATTGAAAATTGAAAATAAAAAAAAGCATTCATTCTTTTCATTTCAGTTTAAATTCATTTTTTAAAATACTTCAATTGGTACACGCAAGAAATAAGCCAATTCAGCAGCTTTTTGCTCAAGTTCTCGTGGAGTCAAATTCTCATCAGTACGAGTCAAAGGAATAGCGCCATGGCCTCTGATTTCCATATAAAGGACACGACGAGCATAAATACCCTCTTTCACTTCTATTCTGATGGACTGGACGTCTTTCATAAAGAATTGGAGGAAGATGCGACGATTTTTTCCAGGAAATCCCCAACGAAAAATACACATTATTCCTTCTTTTCTATCGAACCGATCGTAACCACTACCTACATTCCACGAAATTGTGCACCACAAATAAGAGCTAATAAAGAGACCCGCAATTCCGTAGAAAGACATCACGATCCCCTGTGGAAAAAAAATGATTTGCGTAGGCGGAAATAAAGATATCAAATTTCTACCAAGATAACTGGAAATTCCAACTAATAAAAACCCTAATGAACCTAAAAAAAGGATAAAGGCCCAGCAGAAATTACTTGTTTTTCGAGACCCTGCTATAAGTTCTATCCATATATGTTCTGATCGCCAATTCATACTAGATCTAGTTGCATTTTATTGAAATTGAGAGAATAACCCAAATTAATTTGACTTTTTGTGTGTTTCCGAAATAACTCTCATCAACTATCACTTATCACTATTCTGATGTGAACTTTTATTTTAGGAGTAATTCATCGAATTGGTTAGATATAAAATAATAATATCCATTTCGTATGATTTCCTATAGATATCCACATACATATAGATATATTCACTTTATATTTAAGGCATTCGCCCCGATCCCGATTTGATTTCGTTGCAAATAGCTATAATTTATTTACTCATATATCATGTTTACACACGAATAACAATAATAGTTTCTTTATGTTCGGGGGAAACCACATCACATATTTTATTCTAAGAAATAGATATCTGTGTTATGGTCTAAGTTTAAATCTTGAAAAAAAAAAAAACAAAATAGATGAGATTTAGCCCCATCATATCGATATCTAAAAAATCTTGTTTTTTTGAATATGAAGAGATAAAGAAGCCATCGCAATTGCCGGCAATATTAGGCCCACGAAAGGCACAAAAAAAGAGGGTAAATTTGTCATAAAATGGATACCTGGGTTTACTATTTTTACCTGTTATTGTTATATTGTTATTTATATTGTTATAAAGGTATCTTATAATCATTATTTATAATTCATATAGAATTATACTAAGCATATCTAAGTGAGTATATGTGATATAATAAAAAATATATAAATATAATAAAATAAGTGCAAGGAATGTCGAACTAAATAAATATAATTTTTCATCTTTCTACATGAAATATATATATATGATAATCGCCTTTTTTATTATCTTGTTTTTATCTTATAATTTGAATTTCATAAAATGGAATAAAATAAAGAAAGAGTTTCTTACAACTTCCTGAAAAATTTGTTACAATCCGATCCGGGAATAGGGAGTCTTAGTAAAACTGGGGATTCTAAAAAAATATCGAAAGATGCAAGATTCTGTACTTTTCACTTTTAAATTTTCTATATTTGAATTATATACACATAAGAAGAGAACGTGAAATTCGCTTTATTCTCCTTGCCTAATTTTAATTTAGCGGAAGAAGGAATGCATTCTTTTTTTTTGATAGAGGTTTTTACTGATTAGTAATCGGGAATGTCGGTAAAAAAAAAATGATCCGCATAATTATTTTTACAATTAAATCTTATGTTATCAAATGCTACCAAGCCAAAATCCGTAGAATGGATTTTGGCTTTGATTTCTATAAACTAAATAACTACTCGTTTTATAAAAAAAAAAAAAATAATAATTTATATTTTGATTAATTAATATATTTTTTTTATTAAGGATCCACTTGATTGAATTTTGATTCAGAGAAAAGAAAGCGTGGAGCTGAAATAACTCACTCAGAACGTCTTTTAAAAGATTACGTGGTACGATTAGGTCGAATTGGCCCTTATGGAATAAATATTCAGCCGTTTGTGAGCCCTCAGGTACTGTCGTATTCAATGTTTGTTCAATTACTCTTTTACCCGCAAATGCAATGTAGGCATTGGGTTCGGCAATAATGATATCGCCCAACATACCAAAACTGGCTGTCACCCCACCAGTAGTAGGAGATGTAAGGATTGATACATAGAATAACTTTTTCTTTGATTGATAATCATATAAAGCGGAAGCTATTTTAGCCATTTGCATCAAGCTCAAACTTCCTTCTTGCATGCGTGCTCCTCCGGAAGCACACACTAGAATAAGAGGCAAAAACCGATTGGTAGCATATTCGATCAAACGAGTGATCTTCTCGCCAACTACGGAGCCCATACTACCCCCCATAAACTGAAAATCCATAACCCCAATTGCTATGGGAATACCGTTTAGTTGACCTGTGCCTGTTTGAACAGCCTCAGTTAATCCTGTTTTTCTTTGATAAGAATCAATACGATCTTTGTAAGATTCCTCTTCCAACGGAAATTCAATGGTATCCACAGAGACCATATCTTCATCCATAGGAACCCAAGTACCTGGATCAATCAAAAGTTCTATTCTATCTGAACTACTCATTTTCAAATGATGTCCACAGTGTTCGCAAATATTAATTTTTGATTTCAAAAATTTCTTATAATTTAATCCATAACAATTTTCGCATTGAACCCATAAATGCCTATATTTTTGAGTAAAATCTAGATCATTAGAATTTTCCGTTTCTGTTATAGTTAACTCACTACCAGCCAGACTCGTTTTTATACTTGAACTCTGGGTTTCACTACTATTTCTGCTTTCATCAAAAATGTAACTAGAAATGTAATTGTCATTGTAATTGACAATACCACTTAAAATGTAACTATCAATACAAATTTGAGAACGAAAATAGCTGTCAATACAGCTAGTAATGTGTTTATTCCAACTATATTTAGTATCATATATGTAAGGATCATAGTGGGGATCATCACTATTAGATACACTATTTAGATAACAAAAATTCCGAGAATTAGAAAAAGAGCTTTCTAGTTCACTTAGAAAAGAATGAGCATTGTCAATCTCAAAAATTTGATTTTCAATATCAAAACATATGAAATAACTGTCCCTATTATTATCCCTAACTAAAAAAGTATCATCAGGTACGAAATTATGAATGTCTCTAACGCCGACTAAATGATCAACATTACTGTAACTAGAATTGTCACTATCGCTCCCACTAAGAGTGTTTTTATCTATATCATTTCTAATCGGGTCTTCACTTACACTGGTATTTTCAATAGAACCAATGCTGCCCATTGATTTACTTAGCCCATACCCGTATTCTAACTCCTTTTTTTTGGACAACATCGAGTTGAACCACCCTTTTTCCATAAAGCCTTGTTGCACATATTTACATGAAAAATACAATAGATGAATAGTCATTCGATAAAAAATCATTTGAATATTTCATTTACTATCCTAATACGCATCCAAAT